CACACCCTCTTCTTTTTTATTTCATTAATTGACTTTCGACGAAATTCTGTAAAAACAAACCCCCGCCTTATTTAAAATATCATAAACCGTTTCTGTAGGTTGAGCGCCTTTTTCAAGAAAATATAGGATAACAGGAATATTTAAATAGGTTTGATTATTTATCGGATCATAAAAACCCACTTTCCGAAGATCTCTTCCTTCTCTTCGGGATCGAACATCAATTGCAACGATTCGATAAACGGCTCATTGGGATAGACATAGATAAACTAGAACCCCCCCTAGAAACGTATATGAAGTTTTCTCCTCGTACGGCTCGAGAAATTAGAAGATATGTTTATGTATCCAATTCTAATGTCAAATCGATCTATAAAAGCATTAAATCAAATAAATTAGACTATGATTATTTAATACTTTTTTATTCTTCTTTTTCTTTATCAAAAAAAAATCATTTGTATTCTCAAAACTCAAGTTGAGTAACTCTGAAATAGCTCAAAAGAAAATCCTTAGGCATTTGATTTTTTGAGTGGTCTCTAACCCCTTTTTCTTTGTCTCATTTCGAATATATTTGGACTCCTTATTCTTGATCTAGTTGTCGAGACAATTAAAAAAAAGATATTTCCTTGTTCCAAAATATTTTCTCTTTTCCTTGAATCATTGGGTTTAGACATTACTTCGATGATTTTTAATCGTTTCAAAATGGCAGCAACATGCCCCTTTTTCTGATTTATTTCTATCAAAGAATCATAAACGGTCGATTCCCGCACGATACACTTTTGATCAAAAGAGTTTCACTAATTCCAACAAATTTTCCTTTTTTGAATTTGAAACTTGCTCGAATTAGATCCTTTCAATTTAGAAATCGAAAATAGACTACACTTACGAAGTTGTTCCAACTTATTAATTGGCACTAACCCTAGATCCTTGCCCTGAGAAATGAATCAAGACTTTCTACTCGAGCTACATCACATACTGTTTCCACTACAACCCAAGACAAGGTGAGGGTTCTAGTGGAACAAAACAAAGGATGTCGAGCCAAGAGCACCTTCATTCCTATCTAATATAATGAAAGGGGTGGGTGTAAGAATCCACAACTGATCATGTCCTTCAAGTCGCACGTTGCTTTCTACCACATCGTTTCAAACGAAGTTTTACCATAACATTCCTCTAGTTTGGAACTGATATGTAATTGATTCAATTAGGGAATCATGAATAGTCATTTGTTCGGTCGTTACATTGCTTTCGAAAGAAGTCTTAGAAAGAATTCAATTTAACCCTCGTTTTTTATAAATGCAATATTTTTATTTCATTTATTAATTATTTTATTAATTTCGAACTATTAGGTTTCTAAATATTATATTCTATTAGTATTAAGAAGAAAAAAATTCTTTGTATTGAATCTACATTGCATCTTCAAGTAACTTAAGAGAATATATTCAACAATCTTAGACTTCTTCGAATATCAAATATTCATAAGAAATAATGAAATTCAAATAGTTATTGAATTGAAAAAAAACTACCCGGATATCACTATTTGAATAAAGTTTTACTAAAGATTGGATTTATCATCATAAATAATCCATCTTTGAATTAAACCTAAACCTCAGTGATTAAAAAAATATAGATAGATAGAAAAAGAAATTTTTTTCTTTTTTTTTTTCGTGAAGTGGATAAAAAAAAAGTTGATGTAAAGGAAGATTTAGGCTCTTTCATTTCATAATGAAAAAGAAAATAATAATAAAAAAAAAAAAAAGAATTCACTCTATCAGATAGACTGAACAATTGTCATTGGAATGAATTATGAATATTCAATATAGAATATTTCAAATTAACGGATCCAAAATCTTTTTCAAAAAATCAAAAAACATTATCACTGAAATAGAACGACAATAATACATTAAGCATTTCCTCCTTTTACGCGTAGTTTCTTTGACTGGGGGGGGGTTCGTTCCATAATTCTTATTTAAAGCAAGGGGAATAGAATATAGGATGTATGAATTACCCCCCTGTCTATATTATTACATAGATTTACAATTATTTATGAGAACCAAATCAAATACGAAATGAAATACCTAAAAAGAAAAATGAGGTTCAAAGAAAATAGATATATTATATGTATGTAACTTGATTATTTCGTAATCGAATTTGTACAAACACCACTAGTGAAATGGATATCTTAGATTGATAATGAATTCTTATTATATGGGACGTAAGGCTTTTCGACGTAATTAACTTAAACTTCAATATGAATATTGAATATTCAAAGTACAAGGCGATGGACATACGATGAAAAGCGCATTCAACCTCTTTTCCAACCCCCCTTTTTTTTTTCTTTATTTCCAATTCTTCGAATCTATGTTCCTAGATCACGACTCGATTCGGGTCCATCTATATGTATCTTATTTAAATTTAATTTGTGAAAAAAATAGGATTAGGATTTAAAGAAGAATAGGAATAGAATCATTAAAAATCAGAAACAAGAATCACATAATATTCCAATATTTGACTCTTAAAGAGTAAAGAAGGTAGTTCAAAAAGACAACCTATATATAGAATAGGTATTCCCTGGGACGGAAGGATTCGAACCTCCGAATAGCGGGACCAAAACCCGTTGCCTTACCGCTTGGCCACGCCCCATTTGGATTTCTATTCAATACTAATAAACACTAGTATTGTTTTTGGTTGTTCGTCAATTCCAATCCACAGACTCTATTGTTACTAGGGTTTTGACACGTGTCGATATACAATGAAACTGAATTTATTGATCATTACATATAATTCAATTAAGATATTGTATAAAAGTATAATTTCTTCTATTCTTTTTTGAGAATTGAAGAATTTTGGATTGGGTGAGTTCAAAGAAGGATTTTTTGGTATACCTTTTTTCATTTTTAAGGGATATCAATTATCAATAACAATAACTCAATCAAAATACAATTATCTACAAGTCCAAGAAAAAAAAATCTTTGTTATGCTTAATATCTTTAGTTTGATCTGTATCTGTTTTCATTCCACCCTTTATTCGATTAGTTTTTTCTTAGCAAAATTGCCTGAGGCCTACGCTTTTTTGAATCCAATCATAGATTTTATGCCAGTAATACCTCTTCTTTTTTTTCTCTTAGCCTTTGTTTGGCAAGCTGCTGTAAGTTTTCGATGAGATTTTTAATACTGTCCTAGACATGATTTATTCGAAAAAAAATTCTAACAATGGATAAGATCGGATAAGTCTTACAGCATGAACCCTTGATTCAAACAATTCTTAGATAGCTGCAAGAAATCTGACTCACCCTTTTCCTTTCCTCATTCTGATTCTTTTTCATTTATTGAAAAACCCTTTTAGAGTCATCCAAAAATAGGAAAGATTTTTTTTTAATGAAAGACTTGACTCTTATTCCAAATGAATTTCTGAAAATTCTTTTTTTATTTTTGATTTCGAGAAGCCATTTTGTTTATTGGTGTCAAAAAAGGATATAGGGTATAAAAATGGAGAATCTATTCTCTTTAAAAAAAAAAAAAAAGATCTTGGAGATTGTGTAATGCTTACTCTCAAACTCTTTGTTTACACAGTAGTTATATTTTTTGTTTCTCTCTTCATCTTTGGATTCCTATCTAATGATCCAGGACGTAATCCTGGGCGTGAAGAATAAGAAGAAGAAAAAGGCCTTTCTTTTTACTTGCTTAATTTTTCAATGTTCTTAACTTAGGATTTTATCTATTGTACATCCTTATTTATTTTATTAAATAAAAAAAAAGGAAAGGTTTTGAAAAAAAAAATAAATAAAATACCAAGTCATCCATGGAAACGGAAAGAGAGGGATTCGAACCCTCGGTACGAAAAACTCGTACAACGGATTAGCAATCCGACGCTTTAGTCCACTCAGCCATCTCTCCCAATTGAAAAAGGATAATTACTATCTTACATTACACAAAAAGTAAGGCTTGAAAAAAAAATCCTTTCTTTATCTCTCTTTATTATTTTTTTACTCGATTGATATATACAACTTTAATATATACTACTTTTATAAGCAATCCCATTTCGATAAAGAAAAAGTCCTAAAGAGATATTTCAAATAAAAAAAAAAATAAAAAAGAAAGAATAACTCTTCTTCCAAAAGAGCTTTTTTTCTTTTCACGGCCTAGCCTGGTCAATACCTGGCCGGGCCATTTTTTGTTCCATTCCAAATCATAGATAAAATGATTTGTTTGAAAACAAAAATACTTATTATTGAAACAACAATCAGAAGAAGGAATCTTTCCATTCCTATGATATGGAATTTCATTCTATAGAATCAAAGTGTCATTTTTTATTATATTATTATTCTTTCTTCCTTATTTTTTTTTTTCCAGTAAAGGAAAAAAAAGGAACTATGGATTGTTGTGCAATGCATTCTTATATTATAACATAAATAGTTTTATCGAACCCTATCAAAAATCCTCCAGCAAAAGAAAGAACTTGTTCTTTCTTTTGCTAATCTGATTAGGTCTACTGACAAAACCAAAACAAACACACCAATGCTATAATTTTCATCATTATTTTGTTTTGGATCCTATCTTGATTACGTCCAATTACCTTTTTTTGTTCGACAAAAGTTTCATTTATATACAATAATCGCATTGTAGCGGGTATAGTTTAGTGGTAAAAGTGTGATTCGTTTTATTAATCCCTTTTATAGTTAAGGGATCCCTCGGTTTGATTCATATTCCGAACAAAAACTTTATTTCTTAAAAGGATTTAATCCTTTCCCTATGAACGAAGGATTCGAGGAAGAATATATATTCTCGTGATTTGTATCCAGGGGTCAATTCAAAATTGACAAATTGGATTACTTAATTGCGAAACATAATTTTTTTTGAATTGGATCAATACTTCCAATTTAATGAGTATTAGTAAAGGATCTATGGATAAAAATAGAAAGGCGTATTTCTAATCGTAACTAAATCTTCCATTTTTTTTTCTTTTCTATAGGAAAGATTGAAGCAAAATAGCTATAAATTAATAAAAT